GCAAAGAGACTGATACTGTTGATAAAGAAACCAAGACTAATGCTAGCAAAGAGACTGATACTGTGAATAAAGAAACGAAGCCTAATGCTAGCAAAGAGACTGATACTGTGAATAAAGAAACGAAGCCTAATGCTAGCAAAGAGACTGATACTGTGAATAAAGAAACCAAGACTAAAACCCCAGAAGAAGAGGCTAAAGAAGATGAAGAGAAGGGGCTTGTTTTGATGCGTTATGCACACCAACCCGATTTTAAGCACGGCTTAATCAAAGGCTCTATGCGAACTCAAAGGCGTAAAATTGTTATTGAGAAACTGTTTCAAGCAAATGCACATTCCCCCCTTTTTTTTGACAGGATAAAAAAACAAAAACTTTTTTCTTTTGCTATCCCCCGCCCGGTTCAACTGAACCGAATTTTTAGAAATTGGTCGGCGGGAAAAGGGTTCAGGATTTTAGAGTCTACAGACGAACAAACAAAAAGAGAAGAAAAACCAAAAAGAGAATCTAAAAAGAAAAACGACCGAGTAAAGGAAAAAAAGCGATTAGAGATAGGGGAAGCCTGGGATACTTTTGAAATTACCCAAATGTTAAGGGGTTGCATTTTAATAGCCCAATCAAGTCTTAGAAAAAATCTTATATTACCTTCATTGATAATCGGTAAAAATCTTGGACGTATGCTATTATTGCAAATTCCTGAATGGTCTGAAGATTTCGAGGAATGGAATAGAGAAAAGCATATTAGGTGCACTTATACTGGTAATCCGTTATCCGAAACAGAATTTCCGGAAAATTGGTTGACACAAGGTATTCAGATCAAGATTGTATATCCTTTCCATCTGAAACCTTGGCACACATCTAAACCGCTAACTTCTCGTGATGACGTTTGTTTTTTAACAATTTTTGGAAGGGAAACAGAACTGCCTTTTGGCTCTCCCCGAAAAACACCTTCCTTTTTTGAGCCCATTTTAAAGGAACTCGAAAAAAAAATTGGAAAATATGAAAAGGTTACAGCTGAAAGCGTTTTAAAAAAAATAATAATAAAATTATTTAAAAAAGTTTCAAAAGAAACAAGAACAACAAACCAAAATCTTCCGTTTATAGAAAAAGACCTCTCCAAGGGTAAACCAATTTTATTATTTAGATCGAGAGAAATAGGTGGAATGGAAAAAGAAAAAGATTCTAGAATAAGCAACCAGATAATTAATGAATCTTTTAGTCAAATTCAAAAAATTCAAATTCCAGATTGGACAAATTCTTCACTGATAGAAACTAAAATGCAAGATATGACTGATAGAACAAGTACAATCAAAAATCAAATAGAAAGAATTACCGAAGAGAAAAAAAAAGTAACTCTAGAACTAGATATTAGTACTTACAAAAAAAGTTGTAGATTAGAGTTGTCAAAAAAGATTTGGCAAATAGTAAAACTAAAAAACATAATATGTAAATTTCATTATTTTAGAAAATTTTTCATTCAAAGAATATATAACGATATTTGTTTATCTACTATTCATATTTGCCAAACGAATACACAACTCTTTGTTGAATCGACAAAAAATTTGATTGAAAAATATATTTCCAAGAATGAAACAAATAAAAAAATAATTAATAAAAAAACTAAAAATACAATTCACTTTATTTCAAATATAAAAACTTATAATAGTTGTAAGAAAAATTCAGAAATTTTTTGTGATTTATCCAACTTGTCACAAGCATATGTATTTTACAAAATATCGCAAACCGGGGTTGTTAACTTGTCTAAATTAAGATCCGTTCTTCAACATCATGGAACATCTTTCTTCCTTAAAACTCAAATGAAAGACTCCTTTCGAACACAAGGAATATTTCAGTCTGAAGTAATACATAAGAAACTTCAGCGGTCTATAACGAGTCAATGGAAAAATTGGTTAAGAGGGAATTATCAATACGATTTATCTCAGATTATCTGGTCTAGCTTAATGTCACAAAAACAAAAATGGCGAAATAGGGTGAATCGATATTGTAGGTCTCAAAAAAAAGATTTAAAAAAATGGAATTCATGTGGAAAATACCAATTAAGTCATTACAAGAAAAAAAAGGGTCCTAACTCATTATCAAATCAAAAAGATAATTTTCAAAAATGCTATAGATATGATCTTTTATCATATAAATCCATTAATAATGAAAATAAAGGTGACTCGGTTTTTTATAGATCAATCCCTCAAGTAACTAAAAGGCAAGCGGTTTCTGATAATTACAACATGTCGCAAAACTCCTTGTTTGCGATAACAGGAAGTATCCCTATCAATATTTTTATAGGAAGAATAGAAAGGGTATATATTCCATATATAGAAAAAAATCTTAATAGAAAATATTTTAATTGGGAAAATATCTATTTTGATCTTAGAAAAAAAGTGGCTATTGAATCCTGGGTCGCGGTAAATCCCAGCAGTAATCAAAAGACTCGAATTGGGACTAATAATTTTCAATTAATTGATCCAATTGATAAAGAAGAAGAGGAAGAGATCAATCCCAGCAGTAATCAAAAGACTCCAATTGGGACTAATAAGGATGAAATATTTTATGCAATTGATAAAGAAGAAGAGGAAGAGATCAATCCCGAAGAAGAGATCAATCCCGAAGAAGAGATCAATCCCAGCAGTAATCAAAAGACTCCAATTGGGACTAATAACGATCAATTAATTGATCCAATTGATAAACAAGAAAAAGACCCTTTTTATATTCCGATTAATCAAAATCCAGAAATCAATCAACCTAATTCTCCAAATTCTTTTTTTGATTGGATGGGAATGAATGAACAAATACTAAATCGTCCCATCTCGAATCTGGAACTTTGGTTCTTCCCAGAATTTGTGCGGCTTTTTAATGTATATAAAACGAAACCGTGGATTATACCAAGCAAATTACTTCTTTTAAATTCGAATCTAAGTGAAACCGATAATAAAAAGAAAAACATCGCTGAAAACCAAAATCTTGAAGAAGAAGATTCCGCGAAATCAGACATGAAAAAAGGTACAAAGAAAAGTAAAACCAATAGTGAAAAGAAAAGTGAAACCGATAGTGAAAAGAAAAGTGAAACCGATAGTGAAAAGAAAAGTGAAACCGATAGTGAAAAGAAAAGTGAAACCGATAGTGAAAAGAAAAGTGAAACCGATAGTGAAAAGAAAAGTCTAAGTACAAGAGAGCTAAGAGAGTTATTCATGAAAAAGTATTTCCTTTTGCAATTGAGATGGGATCAAAGGAATATCGGTCAAAACATTCGCAAAAATGTCCGGATATTAGCTCTCCCGAAGAGCTCGATAAATCTAGAAACCATGACTCTATCATGCATTGAAAGGAGAAAATTACAATTGAATGTAATGTGGAATTCGAAGAGCAATTTGAGTATTCTAAAATTTTTCAAAAACATGGGAGTGGCTATGGACCGCCTTGGACTGTCTGTAAAAAACAATGGGCAATTTCTTATGTATCAAACCATAGGTATTTCGTTGGTTCATAAGAGTAAAAACAAAACTAATCAACAATACCGAAAACAAAGAATAATTCGAGCTAGAGAGAACAATCATTTTGATGCGCTTGTTCTTGAAAATATTTTATCGTCTAGACGTCGTAGAGAATTGAGAATTCTAATTTGTTTCAATTCAAACAATTGGAATGATGTGGATACCAATTCCGTATTTTTCAACGAAAACGGGGTAAAAAACTGTAGTCACTTTTGGGAAGAAAGGAACCTTCGTGATAAGGAGAAAAATGAATTAATTCAATTCAAGTTTTTTCTTTGGCCCAATTATCGATTGGAAGATTTAGCTTGTATGAATCGTTATTGGTTTGATACTAATAACGGCAGTCGTTTCAGTATCTTAAGGATCCACATGTATCTACCATTGAAAATTCGTTGATAGTATTACTATATACCCTGTAGCAGGGTATATGATAGAAAACAAATGCACACATGCCTTATCTTATACCTCATTCGAATCTCACTGAATAGAGGATACAGCGTATCCATTAGACCTATAAATTATCAATGAATCCAAAGATATTCATTTCATTTTAGGTCTAATTGATTCACTTTTGTGAATACAAAAATGTACGAGATTCTTATCTGAATTCAAAATAGGATTTTGAATTCATTGGAATGGATAAACTGAGGAGTTCAGAAAGCAATTTATTCTATATCAATCATTCAAATTATTGGCATTCTTTTTATTGATCAATAAAATTCGTTAAAATATATATCAGGGAAGGGGATCAATTCTTTTTTTATGGTAAAAAACTTATTCATTTCGGTTATTTCTCAAGAAGAAACCAAAGAAAACAGAGGGTCCGTTGAATTTCAAATATTCAATTTCACCAATAAGATACAGAGACTTACTTCCCATTTAAAATTGCACAAAAAAGACTATTTATCTCAGAAAGGTTTGCGTAAAATTTTGGGAAAACGTCAACGGCTGCTAGCTTATTTGTCAAAAAAAAATAAAGTACGTTATAAAGAATTAATTGAGAAATTGGATATTCGAGAGACAAAAACTCATTAATTTTTAATTTGAGGAGTCATTTGTTTTTAACTTATTTGTTTCGTTTCAATTTTGATGAACCTCTTTTCACATTCAGCAATTCATGGAAGAATTACATGGAAGAACGAATCGGTAAAAAATTTATGACTGCACCAGCTACAAGAAAAGACCTCATGATAGTCAATATGGGTCCTCACCACCCATCAATGCATGGTGTTCTTCGACTTATTCTTACTCTCGACGGTGAAGATGTTATTGACTGCGAACCAATATTGGGTTATTTACACAGAGGGATGGAGAAAATTGCGGAAAACCGAACAATTATACAATATTTGCCCTATGTCACACGTTGGGATTATTTAGCTACTATGTTTACAGAAGCAATAACCGTAAATGGACCTGAACGATTGAGCAATATTCAAGTACCTAAAAGAGCTAGCTATATCAGAGTCATTATGTTGGAGTTAAGTCGTATAGCTTCCCATTTGTTATGGCTCGGTCCATTTATGGCGGATATTGGGGCGCAGACTCCTTTCTTCTATATTTTTCGAGAAAGAGAGTTGATATATGACCTATTCGAAGCTGCCACCGGTATGCGAATGATGCATAATTTTTTTCGTATCGGGGGAGTAGCTGCTGATCTACCCCATGGCTGGATAGATAAATGTTTGGATTTTTGCAATTATTTTTTAACAGGGGTTGCTGAATATCAAAAACTTATTACACAGAATCCCATTTTTTTAGAACGAGTTGAAGGTATAGGCACTATTAGGGCAGAAGAAGCACTCAATTGGGGTTTATCCGGACCAATGCTACGAGCTTCGGGAATCGAATGGGATCTTCGTAAAATCGATCAGTATGAGTGTTACGACGAATTTGCTTGGGAGGTTCAATGGCAAAAAGAGGGGGATTCTTTAGCTCGTTATTTAGTAAGAATCGGCGAAATGGAAGAATCCATAAAAATGATTCAACAGGCCCTGGAAGGAATTCCGGGGGGGCCTTATGAGAATTTAGAAATCCGACGTTTTGATAGAGTAAAACATCCCCAATGGAATGATTTTGAATACCGATTCATTGCTAAAAAAACCTCTCCTATTTTTGAATTATCGAAGCAAGAACTTTATGTGAGAGTCGAAGCTCCAAAGGGAGAATTGGGAATTTTTCTGATAGGAGATCAGAGCGTTTTTCCTTGGAGATGGAAAATTCGTCCACCGGGTTTGATCAATTTGCAAATTCTTCCTCAGGTGGTTAAAAGAATGAAATTGGCTGATATTATGACGATACTAGGTAGCATAGATATCATTATGGGGGAAGTTGATCGTTGAAATGATAATTGATACAACACAAATCCAGGCTATCCATTCCTTTTCCGGATTGGAATCCGTAAAAGTCAAAGAAGTCTATGGGATCATATGGATACTTGCCCCTATTTTTACTATTGTATTAGGAATCACAATGGGTTTACTAGTAATTGTTTGGTTAGAAAGGGAAATATCCGCGGGAATACAACAACGTATTGGCCCCGAATATGCGGGTCCTTTAGGAATTCTTCAAGCTTTAGCAGATGGTATCAAACTCCTTTTGAAAGAAAGCCTTCTTCCATCTCGAGGGGATACTCGCTTATTCCGTATCGGACCTTCCATAGCAGTGATATCCGTTTTTCTAAGTTATTTAGTAATTCCTTTTGGTTATAAGCTTGTTTTAGCCGATCTTAGTATTGGGGTTTTTTTCTGGATCGCCGCTTCAAGTATTGCTCCCGTTGGACTTCTTATGTCCGGATATGGATCAAATAATAAATATTCCTTTTTAGAGAGAAGAGAATCATTGAGATATTGAAAATAAAAAAGTCTAAGAAAGCGCTGAACTAGAAAGGCAAAAAGTCGATATATTGGAAAGCGAATTCACAAAAAGGTGAATTTAAAAGAATTAATAGATTTTTTTTATAAAATACAGCTGCCTTGGAACGAGCACAAGCTACTATACAAGCTCCAGAGGGTTCTTTGAAAAAGGAAGGACATTCTTTAATCCGAACTACAAATGCATTGAGAGAAGCTCAGTTTGTACTGATCGAACGCAATGATTCTTTGAATGAAAGAGATTTCCTACTCAGAAAATATCATAAGATGTTATCTTGGATATATTTTGATCGTAATTTGGAAGAAGAAACTCCTCCTATTTTGCGATTCGAACCTTCTACTATTTTCGAATTAGAACTTTCTACTCTTTGGGCAGGAGAACCTTCGCGTCCTACTAACGAAACAAATGAAAGAAATAAATCCTGTAATTATAGTCGGATAGCCAATAGAAAACTCTTACCCAATTTAAGTCATTTTAAACATAAGAACTTAATTTGGGTAAGTTTTTTTTTTAACCTAGTATAATTGAGTTTTCTTAATTTTTGTAAAACAGAAAAATAAAGATTGATACAAAAAAGAAATAAAAAAACAAATAAAAAGGAATTCTCGCATATCCTAAATATTTTATACCCTCGCTAGCAATAAAACTAAGAAAAGCAAAACAATTAAATATTTGGTCAATAATTCTTAAATCAAAACAACGAATAATTTGAGAAAACCTTCGTACTTGGCAAACAAAAAAATTCTTATAAAAAGTATCTATATAAGCACGATTATAGGCCCAGTCATATATCACAAAGACTATTTTGTCGCGAATAACTCTCTTAAGGCTTTTTTGATGAAACGAATTAATTAATAGAAAACTTTTGAAAGACGAATAGGTGGGTTTATATAATAAAAATGCTATAAATATTCCGCAATAAGCAATCCCCACGGAAATTACCGTATGCTTTAAGAACTCAGCTAAATCTGTTGAATTAGTGTGATCCAAAAGATAAATAGCAGGATGTAACCATTGGGTTAAGATGTCGAGATTGAAACCAAGCTCCTTCGGAATTCCTAAGAATCCAATTACAAAAGTTACAAAACACAATAGAATTTGTGGAAATAACATAGTATTTTCTGATTCAAAGGGATCAGAAGTATAAGAAAATTTGGTTTGATTCTCCCCTTTCTCATCAATTGTGAAAAAGCGAAAATTTTTGTTAATTGGCTTTGAACCCTTTTTTCCCCATAGAGACATTGAATCAGGAGGGTTATTTTTTTTTCCACTATAATTTTGAAAACCAACGTTTAAATGTCCTTCAAAAGTCATTAAATAAATCCGAAACATATAAAATGCGGTTAATCCCACTGTGCCCCAAGCTATTAGGGCGAAAATCGGCGAATAAAGCCAGCTATCATTAAGAATTTCATCTTTTGACCAAAAACAAGCAAGGGGCGGAATACCACAAAGTGAAAGTGTACCTAATAAAAAAGCACCTTTGGTTATCGGTACGTGTTTTGTTAAACCGCCCATAATAACCATATTCTGACTTTTTTCGGGAGAATAACCAATAATAGTCTCCATTGAATGAATAACGGATCCTGCTGCTAAGAATAATAATGCCTTGGAATAAGCATGAGTAATCAAATGAAATAAAGCACTTCGGTAAGACCCCATTCCTAGAGCTAACATCATATAACCCAATTGAGACATTGTGGAATAAGCTAAACCTCTTTTAATGTCTTGTTGAGCAAGAGCTAAAGTAGCTCCTAATAAAACTGTTATGATTCCTATCAAGGAGATGAAATACATTATGGAAGGTATAACTAAGAAAAGAGGAAGAAGCCTAGCTACAAGAAAAATTCCCGCTGCTACTAAGGTAGCAGCATGTATAAGAGCCGAAATCGGAGTAGGTCCCTCCATGGCATCGGGTAACCAGACATGAAGAGGAAATTGCGCGGATTTCGCAATTGCACCGACAAATAACAGCCCAGCGCATAAAGTAACAAATAAAAGATTGACCTCTTTGCTCGAAATCAAATTATTCAATATTTGGAATAACTCCCGAAATTCAAAACTGCCTGTTATCCAATAAAAGCCTAAAATTCCTAATAATAAACCAAAATCCCCTACACGATTAGTTACAAACGCTTTTTCGCAAGCATTTGCCGCACCGGGTCGCGTAAACCAAAACCCTATTAATAGATAGGAACATAGTCCAACCAATTCCCAAAAAATATAAATTTGTATAAAATTAGAACTAGTAACTAATCCCAACATGGCAGCACAGAAAAAACTCATATAAGTAAAAAATCTCAAATATCCTTGATCATGAGCCATATAATTATCACTATAAATAAGAACCATAATTCCAACAGTAGTGATTAATATTGACATAATAGAAGTAAGTGGGTCGATCAAGTAACCGAATTCAAAAGAAAAATCATTATTTATTATCCAAGACCATACATATTGATAGATAGAACCCCTATTTATTTGCTGAATAGATAGATAGATTGAAAATGCCATGACGATACTTAACAATAAAACACTCTGAAAAGACCACATACGACGAAGATTTTTTGTTACCGTGGGAAAAATAAGAAGTCCTGCTCCTATTAACATAGGAACTAGAAGGGGAACAAAAGGTATGATCCACGCATATTGATATGTTTGTTCCATAAACAGTTTGAGTCTTAATTAATTATTTCCGATTCACCCGATTTTCTTTTATCTCTTTTGAAAAGAGTCAATAAAAAAGAAAAAAAATATGTACTAACTTAAACCAAACTGACAACTAAAATAAACTTTATAGAATTTTCTATTGTGAATTATTCTTAGTTAAAAACTTTCAATTATTCAAATCAAGAAGTTACAATTGGTCAAATAATCTGAAATAGATTCATTAGCAGTTTCCTTTTATTTTGAAAAGGAAAATTAGGTCTCTTTTCTTTTTATCCAAGGGAAAAGGATTACAGCTTTCAATTTCATTAAGCAAGAGTAGAGTTTTGATCTTAAACCTTTCAATTGCACGTAGAACGATGAAAATAGACAGAAAGGACGTTTTAGTTTCTTTTTCATTAGAATTATAATTCTAAGATGAAGTTAAACTAATTTGATGATTTCTACAGCACATCGAATTCTATAGATTTTATTTTATGAATAATGCGAAATAGAGATAGCAATCAAAACAAACGAATCGTTTTTACGAATATATTATGACAATAATAAAAAAAGATAGAATAAAAAAAAGCTAGTATAGTAATATAGTAAAAACGATTCATTTTGCACAATAGATGTCTTTCACATCCAGTTTTAACCTAAAATTAAGTAATTTCTTCATTTTTAAATGGCAGTTCCAAAAAAACGTATTTCGAAATCAAAAAAGCGTATTCGTAAAAATACTTGGAAAAGAAAGAGCTTTTGGACAGCATTAAAAGCTTTTTCGTTAGGAAAATCCCTTTCGACCGGGAATTTGAAAAGTTTTTTTGTATCACAAACAAATAAAAAAACGTTGGAATAATCTGAGTCGACTTTTTTTTTAGACTAAAATTTCATGACTTCGGCTTTCTATTGATTTATACGATTTATTATTTCGAGTTAATATAGAACTGGGAAATCGAATGCCCTGCTCTTAGCTCTTATGATACGAGAATACGAAATCCTAGATTTACTCATCTTTTTACTTAACTTAAAAAAATAATACCTTTGAGGGTTCCCAAACATCATTTCGAGGGGGGGGCGAGTCTTATTTTCCCCATCAACCTATTTGTTTATGACAAGTAACACTTTTATAGAGTAATATAATAAATAGAGTAAAGTAATACAATAAGGCGGATATGAAGATCTTTCGGTTTAGTTAACGAATCGTTGAGACTTATGAATTACTTTTGAAAATTGAAACCATTTTTTATTTTGGGTAACTTTCTGACTTTTTCTTTTTGATGAATTCTTATACGGATCCCCAAGACTATCTTGTCATGTAATAAATATTGACAAAAGCCCTGATTTTTAAAATCAAGTATAAAATAAGAAAATAAGTATGTTATATCTGCATAATCGGTTAATTATAAGTGCTTTAAAATAGGTATATAGGTATTGCTAAAATTCATTTTTTTGTTTTGATTTCTGAAATCAAGACAAAAAAATGGAAACCAAAATTTTTGTTTTGAATTCGACCCCTGGTTACCGGAGTTTAATTCCAAGCGAGCCAAAAATACACGAAAACCATAATTAATAAGTATAAGTGAAATAAAACAAAGACTCTAAACTGAAATAATAAAAACTTTCAAATTCATATTTGAACAAATTTTTATGTATAAAATTGAACCATACTATACTGAATTTCCCTTTCAAATCTTGACGTTTGCTTACTCATAGCCTATAATGAATTAGACTATTATGGATTCACGACACGCCGCTATGGTGAAATTGGTAGACACGCTGCTCTTAGGAAGCAGTGCTAGCGCATCTCGGTTCGAGTCCGAGTGGCGGCATACCGTCTTCTAAAAAAAGAAAATAGACCTTATAATCTTATAAGGAATTCAATTCCCGATTTCCTTTTTCAAATTTTTCTTAGGTAATTGGGGGGCTAGACTCTTCGTTGTTTAAGCTTTTTTTTATGATATTTTCAACCTTAGAGCATATATTAACTCATATTTCCCTTTCGATCATTTTAATTTTAATGACAATTCATTTGATAATATTTTTAGTCGACGAAATAAGAAAACTATATGATTCATCAGAAAAGGGCATGCTAGTAACTTTTTTCTGTATAACAGGATTATTAGCTACTCATTGGATTTCTTCGGAACATTTCCCACTAAGTGATTTATATGAATCATTCATTTTCCTTTCATGGAGTTTCGCTCTGATTCATATCATTCCGTATTTCACAAAAAATACAAAATTTTTAAGCAAAATAATCAGCCCAAGCGCTATTTTTACCCAAGGTTTTGCTACTTCAGGTCTTTTAACAGAAATACATCAATCTTCAATATTAGTACCCGCTCTTAAATCCGAGTGGTTAATAATGCACGTAAGTATGATGATATTGGGCTATGCAGCCCTTTTATGCGGATCATTATTATCAGTAGCACTTCTGGTCATTACATTTCGCAAAAACGGAAAGCTTTTTTCGGGGGGCAACGATTTTTTAACTGAGTCATTTTTATTTGGGGAAAATCTTTTTCAAAAGACTTCTTTTTTTTCTGCTAAGAATTATTATAGGACCCAATTCATTCAACAATTGGATTTTTGGAGTTATCGGGTTATTAGTCTAGGATTTCTCTTTTTAACCATAGGAATACTTTCGGGAGCAGTGTGGGCTAACGAAGCGTGGGGATCTTATTGGAGTTGGGACCCAAAAGAAACTTGGGCTTTTATTACTTGGATTGTATTCGCAATTTTTTTACATACTCGAACAAATCTAAATTTGCAGAGTGTAAATTCCGCAATTGTCGCATCTATTGTGGCATCTATAGGCTTTCTTATAATTTGGATATGCTATTTTGGAGTCAATCTAGTAGGAATAGGTCTCCATAGTTATGGTTCATTTCCATCAACATATAGTTGAATTCAAAAAACGTTCTTACAAATCTAAGAGAGTGCAGCATATAATAAATAAAAAAGATAAAATACTATAATAATTAGAATAATATAATAAAAAAAGATAGAATAAAGATTAAAACTTTGTGTGAACGAGTACACGTACCGTTTGAATCAATACAATATTTGATTCAAACGGTACGCGGGTGGGTCAAATTGATTGTTTTTAGTTAACTGAAGAGAAGAAAAAACCTTCCTTTTTGCATTTACAACGAACGTTTTTTTTTAAACTTTTTTTAGCATTTTGGTTTTATTTATAAGACTTGTCGATAAAAAAAATGAGATAGAATAACTTCGACCTTTTCAACTGAGAGTGAAAGAACGAAATCGGGGTACATACCAATACCTATGACAGGTAACAAAATGGAGATAGAAAGAAATAACTCTCGCGGTCCAGAATCCAAAAAAGAAGAGTTTGGGGCATTAAATAGCTTGTATCCATAAAACATCTGGCGTAACATAGATAATGAATAAATAGGAGTTAATATAATTCCAATTGCCATTACAAAAGAAATGAGTATTTTGGACATGAAAAGATATTTTTTGGCGCTAATTATTCCAAAAAATACTAGTAATTCGGCAACAAAACCACTCATACCTGGTAATGCAAGGGAAGCCATTGAAAAGCTACTGAACATCGTGAATATTTTTGGCATTTGAATAGCTATTCCCCCCATTTCGTCAAGATAAACAAGCCGTATTCTATCATAAGTCGTTCCCGCCAAGAAAAAAAGTGCAGCACCAATAAATCCATGAGAAATTATTTGTAAAAGAGCTCCATTAAGTCCCGTATCGGTCATAGAACCAATTCCTATAATTATAAAACCCATATGAGATACAGAGGAATAGGCTATTCGTCTTTTTAAATTTCGTTGTCCAAGAGATGTTAAAGCTGCATAGATCATTTGTATTGTGCCTACTATCACCAAATAGGGAGAAAATAGAGAATGGACGTGAGGAAATAATTCCATATTGATTCGAATCAATCCATATGCTCCCATTTTTAATAAGATTCCGGCTAGAAGCATACAAGTACTATAATGTGCTTCTCCGTGGGTATCGGGTAACCATGTATGTAGGGGTAAAATAGGTGATTTGACAGCAAAAGCAATAAAAAATCCAATATAGAATATTATTTCTAAAGCCGCGGGGTATGACTGATTTACTGATGTTTCAAAATTGAATGTTGGTTCATTCGAACCATATAAAGTAAGACCCAAAACTCCCATTAATAGAAAAATGGAACCCCCTGCCGTATACAAAATAAATTTTGTAGCTGAGTATAGACGTTTCTTCCCCCCCCACATCGATAGAAGTAGATAAACGGGAATTAATTCTAATTCCCACATGATGAAAAAAAGGAAAAGGTCTCGAGAAGCAAATGATCCTATTTGACCACTGTACATTGCTAACATCAGGAAATGAAATAATCGAGAATCGCGAGTAACTGGCCGGGCCGCTAAAGTAGCTAAAGTGGTTATAAATCCTGTCAATAAAATAGGGCCTACAGAAAGTCCATCTATTCCCAATCTCCAATGGCAATCAAAAAAATTGATCCATTTATAAGTCTCCTCTAGTTGGATTAATGGATCGTCCACCTGGAAATGAAAACAAAATGCATAAGTCGTTATAAGGAGTTCTAAAATACATATACAAAGTGTATACCATCTAATTACCCTATTTCCTTTATGGGGAAGAAAGAAAACGATGGAACCCGCAAATATTGGAAAAACGACAATTATTGTTAACCAAGGAAAAAAATTCGTGGTAAAGACAAGATACACTTGGCCCACAAAACCCGTGCTCGAAAATCAAAATATTTGAGGCACGGGTTTTCAGTAAAAAATTGAAATGGATTCCGGTATAGTTTTCTGGAACATATCAATAAGCTAGACCCATACTGCGAGTTGTTTCATGCCATAAATAAACTCGGACACTCAAGAAATCTGTTGGACAAGCGGATTCACATCTCTTACAACCAACACAGTCCTCTGTTCTTGGAGCGGAAGCAATTTGTTTAGCCTTACATCCGTCCCACGGTATCATTTCTAATACATCGGTAGGGCAGGCTCGGACACATTGAGTACATCCTATACATGTATCATAAATCTTTACGGAATGTGACATTGGATCTATAGAGTTCTGAACGTCATAAATTTTCGATCTAGTAACCTTGATAAACGAATCCCTTTTTTAGATACCAGATGAATCAATGAGTTATCAGAATTTTTCTAATCAATCTACTTCTGGATTGGTTTAGGAGAGAGGGCTAAAATACTTTGATTTATTATGTTTTTGCAAACATGATCATACCTTATGTAGATGTAGCAAACCTACATGCGAATTGTAATCAATTTATCAACACTCAATATTAGAATTTCTAGGATTCATACTAATTATTCAACAAATTTGATTGGTCAATACGAGTTGATTTTCTGTTACGATAAATTGAGGAGACAATAGCCAGCCCAATAGCTGCTTCCGCAGCTGCAATAGCTATAATAAAAATTGAGAAAATGTCTCCTTTTAATTGACGATTATCAAAAAAATACGAAAATGTTACCAAATTCATATTAACTGCATTAAGTATAAGTTCAAGACACATAAGGGCTCTAACCATATTTCGACTTGTGATCAATCCATAGATACCGATAGAAAATAAAAAGGCACTCAACACAAGGGCATGCTCGAGCATCATTCAAAAACTCCTTATCAATCTTGACTTGTTTCAATAAGAAAAAACAATTCAACCGATTCGATTGACTACTGTATAACAAATATGTAACAACAAAATCTAGCGGTAATAGATTCACTTCCCGCTAAAGGCTTTCAATTTTAGATTTATACAGTATACAGCAAAAAAAGAATTGAAGGAAAATGAATGGGGTAAAAGTTTTATTTGAATTCTTTGAAAATTTGAATATCAATTTTTTATTGACGAGCTACAACAATTGCACCTATTAGAGCAACTAAAAGAATTATTGAAATGAATTCAAATGGAAGAAAAAAATCTGTTGATAAATGAATTCCAATTTGTTGACTATTGCTTATCAAATCTTGCTCGATAATCTGGTTTGATCGTGTAGTCCAAATAATACCGTACCATGACGTATCTAGAATAGTCGAAATTAGTGAAATAAAAAGACTTATACAAACTTGTGAAGTAATACCATCTCCAAGGGTCCAAAGAGGAAAATCATTTGAATATTCTGAACCATTCAAGAACATCACAGCAAAAAGAATTAAAACATTTATAGCTCCTACATAAATGAGTAGCTGTGCAGCAGCTACAAAATAGGAGTTAGATAGAATATAGAATAAGGATATACAAACAAGAACCAATCCCAACGAAAAGGCCGAATAAATTGGATTGGGAAATAATACTACTCCTATACCCCCTAATATAAGACCTGATCCTAAAAAAACTAAAAGAAAATCATGTATTGGTCCAGGTAAATCCATTTTTTATCAATTCTAAAAAAAAATATAAATCGAAGAATTTCATGATTTTATTGACCTGACCAGGAAAAAGAAGTTATTCATATGTCATTCTTTATTCATCCAAAGAAAAACCCTGTTTATTCTTATCTCATTTATTCTTTTTGAAATCATTATTTTGACTAGTTACTAGAACAATAATCTAAACATAGAAATCTATTTTCTAGCCAAACGAAGTTACGAGTCTCACTAACCAATCAATAGGTTGAATTGACCAAGCAAAAGAATATCATTTTTTTAGACCCAAACTGAGCTTAGTAATTGGTAATTTTGTTTAATCAATAGTTTATTCATTTTTAATTTGAGGTAAATTCGAAATTTTTCGAATTGTATAATCCTCAATTACTGACATTGGTAACCGACCCAAAGCAATTTGATTAAAATTCAATTCATGCCGATCATAAGTAGAAAGTTCATATTCTTCAGTCATTGATAAACAATTTGTTGGACAATATTCAACACAATTACCGCAAAATATACAAAGTCCAAAATCAATACTGTAATTAAGCAATCGTTTCTTGCGAATATCTGTTTCCAATTGCCAATCAACAACAGGTAAATCTATAGGACATACACGAACACAAACTTCACAAGCAATGCATTTATCAAATTCAAAATGGATTCGGCCTCGAAAGCGTTCTGGTGTGATCAATTTTTCATAGGGATATTGAATAGTTACGGGTAAACGATTTGCATGGGACAGGGTAATCATGAAACCTTGGCCGATATACCTGGCAACTCGTATTGTTTGTTGACCATAATTCCTGAGTTCAGTTACCATAGGGAACATATCGTGAATATCTATAAAAAATTTATGCTTGTTTCTTTCTCTTGTTTGAGGCAAGCCGTCAATCTTGAATATTGTAGTCTTTTACAGTGAAAGAAGTTGAGACGAAGTTGTTAATAATAGATTACCTAGAGAAATAGGTAAAAGAAATTTCCATCCAAGATTTAATAGTTGGTCCATTCTGAGCCTTGGTAAAGTCCATCTTGTTGCAATAGAAATGAACAAGAACGAAAAGGTTTTAGCTAATGTAATAACGATACTTACTATTGTTCCAAAGACTTTACCCCTTTTAGTTATGTCAAAAAGCTCAGGGACAAATATGTATGGAATAGAAAGATTCCAACCCCCTAAGTAAAGAACTGTTACAAATAATGAAGAAATTAGTAGATTCAGATATGAAGCAACGTAAAATAAACCAAATTTGATGCCTGAATATTCGGTTTGATACCCCGCTACTAATTCTTCTTCCGCTTCTGGTAAATCAAAAGGTAATCGCTCGCATTCGGCTAAAGAAGAAATTATAAAAATGATAAACCCTATCGGTTGACGCCACAAATGCCACCCCCAAAAACCATACTTTGACTGGGCTTCAACTATATCAACTGTACTTGAACTGTTAGATAATCATAGTCGATGATAACATTACTGTTATCATCGCTATTCCAGAACCGTACATGAGATTTTCATCTCATACGGCTCCTCAGAAGTCAAAAATAAATCTAAGGACTCCTCCATATTATTGATATGGGTGTGGGATAGATAGAGTCGAGAATTAAATATTCTAAGGTCCCGAATTATACCAATTGAATTCTGTCTGCTATATAAATTATAAATTAAGTGCTTCGGAATTGATCTCAATCTTTTAAGAATTTTCGTTGGTCTTTGTTTATTAATAACTTCATCTTTCAATAAAACAAAAAATTTGTTTTGTTAGCAATATCACATAGACATTTCAACCTCTCATTTTCTTCAATTACGAAAAAGAATTAGGCATTTGTTCATGAATCGTGATAAAGATTTTGTCTCTTGATTTATTTTATTTCCTATGCCGAATAAAATCAATCTCACCTTTTTATTTTTATTTCGCTCCTATTCTCCTTTCTCAGAAAAAAGGGGACTTGGACCAAAGTAAAAGATTACTTCGTTCTTTATAGTTATTTTCTTAATCCGTGAATAGGAGGATACTCTGGATCAGGATCGTGGGGAGTACTTCTTGATTATTTCTACTAACTTCAAGTCCCCATTTGAATTCCTTATATGTAGAGAAATATCCTGTTGGATAACTTACATAATCTTTATTACAAATCCTTTGTGTATCTTGGTCTTCCTACCCATCCACTCGTTTTTGAAATCTCCCCTTATGGAAATACATCTACGATATATAGATAGTAAAAACTCCATACAGTTGATCTTTGAAACCCGCTTCCGGCTATGATGACGAATTCACCAAGCTTGGGGGTAAAAAGCAAACATAAAAAAGTTTTTTTATGTTTGCTTTTTTAACTTTATTCTTGTACATAGGAAAGAAGACTTAATCTTTGTACTGCCAAATTCGAAGCCGCTTTTTTTTCACTCATATAACTATCTAGTTTCCTTTATCATCCTCAAGTACCCAATATTCTAGAAGAACTACGAACACTAAAAAATATGTATATAAAAAAAAGAATAAATCATCCTAAAGATCTTAATAGAAGGATTCTTCTTATAAAAGAAAAACATTGAATAAAAATATGAAAATAAAAATACCGCATATATAGCACCCATAGAAAAAAAAGGATAGATAGACATAAGAAATATTACTAGAAATATTACTCAAAAATGATAGAGAATTACTTTTCTTTTAAAGTGTTTTTTTTTTTTGCTTCGCTTATTACTAGCGAAGCAAGAAATTGCATTGTGGGTGCAAAAAAAAATTGATTTCTAGTTAGCATATTTATAGTTATCATAATTTTATTGAACTTCGGTTTTTAAGAGGAAATTAATAGTTGTTCGATCTCACAAGTCAAAACTATCAAAACGCATAGAGCTTTTTTATACCTGATCGAATCACACGCAGAGAAATTGATAATACACATAAAGCTAAGGGTATTTCATAACTAATTGATTGAGCAGCTGCCCGTAGACCACCTAAAAAGGAATATTTATTATTTGATCCATATCCGGACATAAGAAGTCCAACGGGAGCAATACTTGAAGCGGCGATCCAGAAAAAAACCCCAATACTAAGATCGGCTAAAACAAGCTTATAACCAAAAGGAATTACTAAATAACTTAGAAAAACGGATATCACTGCTATGGAAGGTCCGATACGGAATAAGCGAGTATCCCCTCGAGATGGAAGAAGGCTTTCTTTCAAAAGGAGTTTGATACCATCTGCTAAAGCTTGAAGAATTCCTAAAGGACCCGCATATTCGGGGCCAATACGTTGTTGTATTCCCGCGGATATTTCCCTTTCTAACCAAACAATTACTAGTAAACCCATTGTGATTCCTAATACAATAGTAAAAATAGGGGCAAGTATCCATATGATCCCATAGACTTCTTTGACTTTTACGGATTCCAATCCGGAAAAGGAATGGATAGCCTGGATTTGTGTTGTATCAATTATCATTTCAACGATCAACTTCCCCCATAATGATATCTATGCTACCTAGTATCGTCATAATATCAGCCAATTTCATTCTTTTAACCACCTGAGGAAGAATTTGCAAATTGATCAAACCCGGTGGACGAATTTTCCATCTCCAAGGAAAAACGCTCTGATCTCCTATCAGAAAAATTCCCAATTCTCCCTTTGGAGCTTCGACTCTCACATAAAGTTCTTGCTTCGATAATTCAAAAATAGGAGAGGTTTTTTTAGCAATGAATCGGTATTCAAAATCATTCCATTGGGGATGTTTTACTCTATCAAAACGTCGGATTTCTAAATTCTCATAAGGCCCCCCCGGAATTCCTTCCAGGGCCTGTTGAATCATTTTTATGGATTCTTCCATTTCGCCGATTCTTACTAAATAACGAGCTAAAGAATCCCCCTCTTTTTGCCATTGAACCTCCCAAGCAAATTCGTCGTAACACTCATACTGATCGATTTTACGAAGATCCCATTCGATTCCCGAAGCTCGTAGCATTGGTCCGGATAAACCCCAATTGAGTGCTTCTTCTGCCCTAATAGTGCCTATACCTTCAACTCGTTCTAAAAAAATGGGATTCTGTGTAATAAGTTTTTGATATTCAGCAACCCCTGTTAAAAAATAATTGCAAAAATCCAAACATTTATCTATCCAGCCATGGGGTAGATCAGCAGCTACTCCCCCGATACGAAAAAAATTATGCATCATTCGCATACCGGTGGCAGCTTCGAATAGGTCATATATCAACTCTCTTTCTCGAAAAATATAGAAGAAAGGAGTCTGCGCCCCAATATCCGCCATAAATGGACCGAGCCATAACAAATGGGAAGCTATACGACTTAACTCCAACATAATGACTCTGATATAGCTAGCTCTTTTAGGTACTTGAATATTGCTCAATCGTTCAGGTCCATTTACGGTTATTGCTTCTGTAAACATAGTAGCTAAATAATCCCAACGTGTGACATAGGGCAAATATTGTATAATTGTTCGGTTTTCCGCAATTTTCTCCATCCCTCTGTGTAAATAACCCAATATTGGTTCGCAGTCAATAACATCTTCACCGTCGAGAGTAAGAATAAGTCGAAGAACACCATGCATTGATGGGTGGTGAGGACCCATATTGACTATCATGAGGTCTTTTCTTGTAGCTGGTGCAGTCATAAATTTTTTACCGATTCGTTCTTCCATGTAATTCTTCCATGAATTGCTGAATGTGAAAAGAGGTTCATCAAAATTGAAACGAAACAAATAAGTTAAAAACAAATGACTCCTCAAATTAAAAATTAATGAGTTTTTGTCTCTCGAATATCCAATTTCTCAATTAATTCTTTATAACGTACTTTATTTTTTTTTGACAAATAAGCTAGCAGCCGTTGACGTTTTCCCAAAATTTTACGCAAACCTTTCTGAGATAAATAGTCTTTTTTGTGCAATTTTAAATGGGAAGTAAGTCTCTGTATCTTATTGGTGAAATTGAATATTTGAAATTCAACGGACCCTCTGTTTTCTTTGGTTTCTTCTTGAGAAATAACCGAAATGAATAAGTTTTTTACCATAAAAAAAGAATTGATCCCCTTCCCTGATATATATTTTAACGAATTTTATTGATCAATAAAAAGAATGCCAATAATTTGAATGATTGATATAGAATAAATTGCTTTCTGAACTCCTCAGTTTATCCATTCCAATGAATTCAAAATCCTATTTTGAATTCAGATAAGAATCTCGTACATTTTTGTATTCACAAAAGTGAATCAATTAGACCTAAAATGAAATGAATATCTTTGGATTCATTGATAATTTATAGGTCTAATGGATACGCTGTATCCTCTATTCAGTGAGATTCGAATGAGGTATAAGATAAGGCATGTGTGCATTTGTTTTCTATCATATACCCTGCTACAGGGTATATAGTAATACTATCAACGAATTTTCAATGGTAGATACATGTGGATCCTTAAGATACTGAAACGACTGCCGTTATTAGTATCAAACCAATAACGATTCATACAAGCTAAATCTTCCAATCGATAATTGGGCCAAAGAAAAAACTTGAATTGAATTAATTCATTTTTCTCCTTATCACGAAGGTTCCTTTCTTCCCAAAAGTGACTACAGTTTTTTACCCCGTTTTCGTTGAAAAATACGGAATTGGTATCCACATCATTCCAATTGTTTGAATTGAAACAAATTAGAATTCTCAATTCTCTACGACGTCTAGACGATAAAATATTTTCAAGAACAAGCGCATCAAAATGATTGTTCTCTCTAGCTCGAATTATTCTTTGTTTTCGGTATTGTTGATTAGTTTTGTTTTTACTCTTATGAACCAACGAAATACCTATGGTTTGATACATAAGAAATTGCCCATTGTTTTTTACAGACAGTCCAAGGCGGTCCATAGCCACTCCCATGTTTTTGAAAAATTTTAGAATACTCAAATTGCTCTTCGAATTCCACATTACATTCAATTGTAATTTTCTCCTTTCAATGCATGATAGAGTCATGGTTTCTAGATTTATCGAGCTCTTCGGGAGAGCTAATATCCGGACATTTTTGCGAATGTTTTGACCGATATTCCTTTGATCCCATCTCAATTGCAAAAGGAAATACTTTTTCATGAATAACTCTCTTAGCTCTCTTGTACTTAGACTTTTCTTTTCACTATCGGTTTCACTTTTCTTTTCACTATCGGTTTCACTTTTCTTTTCACTATCGGTTTCACTTTTCTTTTCACTATCGGTTTCACTTTTCTTTTCACTATCGGTTTCACTTTTCTTTTCACTATTGGTTTTACTTTTCTTTGTACCTTTTTTCATGTCTGATTTCGCGGAATCTTCTTCTTCAAGATTTTGGTTTTCAGCGATGTTTTTCTTTTTATTATCGGTTTCACTTAGATTCGAATTTAAAAGAAGTAATTTGCTTGGTATAATCCACGGTTTCGTTTTATATACATTAAAAAGCCGCACAAATTCTGGGAAGAACCAAAGTTCCAGATTCGAGATGGGACGATTTAGTATTTGTTCATTCATTCCCATCCAATCAAAAAAAGAATTTGGAGAATTAGGTTGATTGATTTCTGGATTTTGATTAATCGGAATATAAAAAGGGTCTTTTTCTTGTTTATCAATTGGATCAATTAATTGATCGTTATTAGTCCCAATTGGAGTCTTTTGATTACTGCTGGGATTGATCTCTTCTTCGGGATTGATCTCTTCTTCGGGATTGATCTCTTCCTCTTCTTCTTTATCAATTGCATAAAATATTTCATCCTTATTAGTCCCAATTGGAGTCTTTTGATTACTGCTGGGATTGATCTCTTCCTCTTCTTCTTTATCAATTGGATCAATTAATTGAAAATTATTAGTCCCAATTCGAGTCTTTTGATTACTGCTGGGATTTACCGCGACCCAGGATTCAATAGCCACTTTTTTTCTAAGATCAAAATAGATATTTTCCCAATTAAAATATTTTCTATTAAGATTTTTTTCTATATATGGAATATATACCCTTTCTATTCTTCCTATAAAAATATTGATAGGGATACTTCCTGTTATCGCAAACAAGGAGTTTTGCGACATGTTGTAATTATCAGAAACCGCTTGCCTTTTAGTTACTTGAGGGATTGATCTATAAAAAACCGAGTCACCTTTATTTTCATTATTAATGGATTTATATGATAAAAGATCATATCTATAGCATTTTTGAAAATTATCTTTTTGATTTGATAATGAGTTAGGACCCTTTTTTTTCTTGTAATGACTTAATTGGTATTTTCCACATGAATTCCATTTTTTTAAATCTTTTTTTTGAGACCTACAATATCGATTCACCCTATTTCGCCATTTTTGTTTTTGTGACATTAAGCTAGACCAGATAATCTGAGATAAATCGTATTGATAATTCCCTCTTAACCAATTTTTCCATTGACTCGTTATAGACCGCTGAAGTTTCTTATGTATTACTTCAGACTGAAATATTCCTTGTGTTCGAAAGGAGTCTTTCATTTGAGTTTTAAGGAAGAAAGATGTTCCATGATGTTGAAGAACGGATCTTAATTTAGACAAGTTAACAACCCCGGTTTGCGATATTTTGTAAAATACATATGCTTGTGACAAGTTGGATAAATCACAAAAAATTTCTGAATTTTTCTTACAACTATTATAAGTTTTTATATTTGAAATAAAGTGAATTGTATTTTTAGTTTTTTTATTAATTATTTTTTTATTTGTTTCATTCTTGGAAATATATTTTTCAATCAAATTTTTTGTCGATTCAACAAAGAGTTGTGTATTCGTTTGGCAAATATGAATAGTAGATAAACAAATATCGTTATATATTCTTTGAATGAAAAATTTTCTAAAATAATGAAATTTACATATTATGTTTTTTAGTTTTACTATTTGCCAAATCTTTTTTGACAACTCTAATCTACAACTTTTTTTGTAAGTACTAATATCTAGTTCTAGAGTTACTTTTTTTTTCTCTTCGGTAATTCTTTCTATTTGATTTTTGATTGTACTTGTTCTATCAGTCATATCTTGCATTTTAGTTTCTATCAGTGAAGAATTTGTCCAATCTGGAATTTGAATTTTTTGAATTTGACTAAAAGATTCATTAATTATCTGGTTGCTTATTCTAGAATCTTTTTCTTTTTCCATTCCACCTATTTCTCTCGATCTAAATAATAAAATTGGTTTACCCTTGGAGAGGTCTTTTTCTATAAACGGAAGATTTTGGTTTGTTGTTCTTGTTTCTTTTGAAACTTTTTTAAATAATTTTATTATTATTTTTTTTAAAACGCTTTCAGCTGTAACCTTTTCATATTTTCCAATTTTTTTTTCGAGTTCCTTTAAAATGGGCTCAAAAAAGGAAGGTGTTTTTCGGGGAGAGCCAAAAGGCAGTTCTGTTTCCCTTCCAAAAATTGTTAAAAAACAAACGTCATCACGAGAAGTTAGCGGTTTAGATGTGTGCCAAGGTTTCAGATGGAAAGGATATACAATCTTGATCTGAATACCTTGTGTCAACCAATTTTCCGGAAATTCTGTTTCGGATAACGGATTACCAGTATAAGTGCACCTAATATGCTTTTCTCTATTCCATTCCTCGAAATCTTCAGACCATTCAGGAATTTGCAATAATAGCATACGTCCAAGATTTTTACCGATTATCAATGAAGGTAATATAAGATTTTTTCTAAGACTTGATTGGGCTATTAAAATGCAACCCCTTAACATTTGGGTAATTTCAAAAGTATCCCAGGCTTCCCCTATCTCTAATCGCTTTTTTTCCTTTACTCGGTCGTTTTTCTTTTTAGATTCTCTTTTTGGTTTTTCTTCTCTTTTTGTTTGTTCGTCTGTAGACTCTAAAATCCTGAACCCTTTTCCCGCCGACCAATTTCTAAAAATTCGGTTCAGTTGAACCGGGCGGGGGATAGCAAAAGAAAAAAGTTTTTGTTTTTTTATCCTGTCAAAAAAAAGGGGGGAATGTGCATTTGCTTGAAACAGTTTCTCAATAACAATTTTACGCCTTTGAGTTCGCATAGAGCCTTTGATTAAGCCGTGCTTAAAATCGGGTTGGTGTGCATAACGCATCAAAACAAGCCCCTTCTCTTCATCTTCTTTAGCCTCTTCTTCTGGGGTTTTAGTCTTGGTTTCTTTATTCACAGTATCAGTCTCTTTGCTAGCATTAGGCTTCGTTTCTTTATTCACAGTATCAGTCTCTTTGCTAGCATTAGGCTTCGTTTCTTTATTCACAGTATCAGTCTCTTTGCTAGCATTAGTCTTGGTTTCTTTATCAACAGTATCAGTCTCTTTGCTAGCATTAGTCTTGGTTTCTTTATCAACAGTATCAGTCTCTTTGCTAGCATTAGTCTTGGTTTCTTTATCAACAGTATTAGTCTCTTTGCTAGCATTAGTCTTCGTTTCTTTATCAATAGTATCAGTCTCTTTGCTAGCATTAGGCTTCGTTTCTTTATCAATAGTATCAGTCTCTTTGCTAGCATTAGGCTTCGTTTCTTTATCAATAGTATCAGTCTCTTTGCTAGCATTAGGCTTCGTTTCTTTATTCACAGTATCAGTCTCTTTGCTAGCATTAGTCTTCGTTTCTTTATCTGTAGC